ATAGAGAAAGATTATATAAAGTTATATACAAGTCACTACCCCCCTTTTATATTTCTTTCCTTAATTGAATTTCGTTTGATTAGGGCGAAGTTCCTTAAAAACCCCTGCCTTTTTAAAAACATCCTGAACAGTTCCTGTAGGTTGAGCACCCTTTTCAAGGAAATAGAGAATAGCAGGAACGTTTAAATAAGTTTGATTTTTTATCGGATCATAAAAACCCACCTTCTGCAGATCTTTTCCTTCTCTTCGGGATCGAACATCAATTGCAACGATTCGATAGACAGCTCATTGAGATAGATGTAGATGAACAATACCCCTCCTAGAAACGTATAAGAAGTTTTCTCCTCGTACGGCTCGAGAAAAAATAATTTGATTCGAAGTTTTATCTATGTATGGAATTCTAATAAATGACAAAATAGTCCATAAAATCATCAAATCAATTAGACTATGATTTAAGTCTTTTTTTTTTTTCTTTTTCAGGAACGAAAAAGAAAAAGAAATCATTCGTACTCATAACTCAAGTTAGATAACTCTTACGCAAATCGTTAGGCAATTTCATTTATTGAGTGGTCTTTACCCCCCTATTTGTCTCGTTTAAAAAAATATATTTGGATTCTTAATATTTGGATTCTTATTAAGTCAGGTCCAGTTATTGAGATAATTTAAAGGGTGTTTCCTTGTTCAGGGATCCTTTATCAATCATTGGGTTTAGACATTACTTCGGTGCTTCTTAATCCTTTCAAAATGGCAGCAACATACCCCTTTTTTGGATTTCCTTCTATTAAAGAATCTTACGAACAATTGATTCCCGCGTGATACACTTTGAATCAAAAAGTTTGATTAATTTCAACAAATTTTCCTTTTGAATGGGAAACTTGCTCGAATGGGATCTTTTATATTGAAGATATATTCACGAAGTTGTTCCAATTTATTGATTTGCATTAACCCTAGATTCTTTCTCCGAGAAATCAATTAATACTTTCTACTCGAGCTCCATCATGGACTATTTCCATTATCAAATGATGTCGAGTCAAGAGCACCTTCATTCCTATAGAAATAGAAAATGGTGGATATAATAAAGAATCCACAATGGATCGTGTCCTTCAAGTCGCACGTTGCTTTCTACCACATCGTTTCAAACGAAGTTTTAGCATAACATTCCTCTAATTTGGAACCGGTATGGAATTGATTCAATTATGGAATCATGAATAGTCATTGGTTCAATTAGTGCATAGACGTCGTAATAATCTATACTCTTTTTTTATAGATAGATATAAATCGGTAAAGATTTTTCGGAAGAAGTTTTACCAAGACCTCTATCAAAGATTCCACTTAACTTCTAAAGAATCATTAAAAACATTCATAATTAAAATAAAAAAAAGGTTCCTATCATTTATCATTATTGGAAGAAAAGTGCTAATAAGGATCCCATTTGATCGTCATAGAAAAGATAAGTCCTTCTTAATTGAATTTAATTGAATTAATAAACTAGATCAAACAAAAAAATAGGGAAGGGGTTTTCGTATCTATCAAATCGACTGAACAACTGTCTTGTCACCATTCTAAATAGTCTATATTCAAATTTTCAATTTGAAATTTTCGGATCACAAAACCTTTTCATTTCACAAAAATAGAAAGACTATTATTTTACTATTGAAATAGAACAATAAATACATATACGATAAACTTTTAAATATATAATTACATATATAACACTCTATTTTTTTTTTTCCATTTTGGGTAATGTGATTCGGGCAGACGCAGATATTTTAATACCTTCGATTAATGATTAATTCTTATCTGCTCTCCCATTCTATGGGAATAATGGGGTACATAACAGAACAGAGATAAAAAAGGGGGTTCTGACCGAGGATACGAACTGCCTAGGTACAAAACTACAGAAGTCCGGATTAAGTTGCTCCTGTTTTTTATTTTAGCCTAACCCATTAAGAGACTTAATTCTATTGAGGTTAAGTGAATTTTATTAGTACCAAAATAGTTGGATCTATAGAAAAATTCATAAATAATTAGACTACCCCATTTACGGGATAAAGAATAATAGATAGGATCATTGAAAATTCAAATTTTGATAAAATAGAAAATAGATATGGGACGGAGGGCTTTTCTAAATAACTAACTTCTCTAAATAGGGAGGATTTGAACATATAATATGATGAAAAGACCGCCCGACTTTTTTTTTTTTAATTTGAAAAAAAAAAACTCGTAGAATCCCTGTTCCCGTCTTACCCGGATCCTAAATAGATTAAATTACGCCTGTATGTCATTTGAATTCGATTGAGTTAAGTTTGTGAAAAAAGTCTAATTCATAAAATATAAAAATCAGAAGTAAGAAACACATTCCACCTAAAATTAGACTTTAAACAGAACCTTTTTTATTCTATTCTAACATAAGGGATACCCTCTGGGACGGAAGGATTCGAACCTCCGAATAGCGGGACCAAAACCCGTTGCCTTACCACTTGGCCACGCCCCATTTAGATTTTTATTCAACATTAAAAAAAAAAATAATATTTGCATTGGTTGTTTGTCAACTCCAATCGAAATATCTCTAGAATAAAGTAGATCCTTACTATAATTTTGATACGTGTCGATATAGACTTCAACTTAATTTAATTTATTGATCATTAGATATAAATCAATTAAGATATTGTATGAAAGTATGATTTCTTCTATTCTCTTTTGAGAATTGGAGGATTTTTGATTGGGTGGGGTCAAAAGCAAAAGAAGGATTTTTTGTCTACCTTAATCTCTCCCCATTTCTTTATATCAATAACTCAATCAAAATGCAATTATCTCCAAGAACAAAAATGTCTGTTATGCTTAATATCTTTAGTTTGATCTGTATCTATCTTAATTCTGCCCTTTATTCGAGTAGTTTTTTCTTCGGAAAATTGCCCGAGGCCTATGCTTTTTTGAATCCAATCGTAGATGTTATGCCAGTCATACCTGTCCTCTTTTTTCTCTTAGCTTTTGTTTGGCAAGCTGCTGTAAGTTTTCGATAAGATCTTTAATTTAATAATCTCCTAGAAAATTCATTATTTATTCGAGAAAAAATTCTAACAATTGATAAGATCAGATAAGTTTTAGAGTATAAACCCTCGATTCAAACATTGAAATTCTTTGATAGTCGGGATAAATCCGGTTTTCCTCGTTTTCTTTTTCTCATTTTTGAACCCCTTTTCAGTAAAAAAAAAAAAAAGACCTTAACCCTATGTAATCTTAATTAGGGTCCCCGCAATATCTAATTGTGGATATGAAATAAATTTTGATTAATGAAAAACTCTTATTCTAAATGAATTGCTGGAAATTCTTTTCTATTTCTAGAAAGAGACTCGTTTCTTGGTATCCAAATAGGATATGTGTTAAAAAAATGTAGGATCTATTCTCTTTTTTTTTTTTTCCAAAAAATTATCTTGGAGATTGTTTAATGCTTACTCTCAAACTCTTCGTTTACACAGTAGTGATATTTTTTGTTTCTCTTTTCATCTTTGGATTCCTATCTAATGATCCCGGACGTAATCCTGGGCGTGAAGAATAAAGGGGGGTTTTCTCTTTTACATTTTTTTAGGATTTTCTGTTTAACTAAGAAGAGGAGATTTACAAAATTTGAAAAAATCAAGTCATCAACGGAAACGGAAAGAGAGGGATTCGAACCCTCGGTACGAATAACTCGTACAACGGATTAGCAATCCGCCGCTTTAGTCCACTCAGCCATCTCTCCCAATTGAAATTGAAAAAGATAATTACTATGTTAGATTACATTACACATAAAGTAAGGAACTCTCTTTTCTTTCTCTATTATTATTATATTATATAGATATTATATAGATATGTACAACTTTTATCAGCCATTTCATTGCGATAAATAACATAACATAAAGGGCTTGAAAGCGCCAACAATATAAATAAAACAAAAAAGGACCTACTTGCATTGATTTTATTTTATTCGAAAGGTCCTTCTTATTGCCACGGCCTGGCCTGGTCAGTACCTAGCCGGGCCTTTTTTGTTCCAACAAATTTATAGATAAATAAGAATGATTTGAAAATCAAAATGTTTATTATTATTATTATATAATTAATATATTTATATTATTATTATTATATATATAAGATTAGATAAATAAGTAATATATAAATAATTGAATAGGAAATATTTAAGCAAGAGCAAGGAAGAGCTATTTCCATCCACGAAAACGAAAAAAAAGAAAGTCAACACTCTAATTTTTTTATGATTTTTGGATGATGCTATCTTGATTCTTGATTATGTCCAATTTCCCTATTCGACAAAAGATCCAGTTGTATGCAATAATTGCATTGTAGCGGGTATAGTTTAGTGGTAAAAGTGTGATTCGTTTTATTAACCCTTTAAGAGTTAAAGGGTCTTTGCTTTCGGTTTGATTCGTCCGATCAAAATCTTTTTTCTAAAAAAAAAAAGGATTAAATCCTTTACCTCTCAATGACAGATTCGAGAAAAATATAAATTCTCGTGATTTGTATCCAAGGGTCGCTTAGAAAGTGAGAAATTGGATTATGAAATTGCGAAACAGAATTTTTGAATTGGATTAATACTTCCATAAGTATGAGTAAAGGATCCATGGATGAAGATAGAAAGTAGGTTTCAAATCGTAACTAAATCCTCAATTTTTATTTTATGGTAGAGAAAAATTGAAGCAAAATAGCTATTAAACGATGACTTTAGTTTACTAGAGACATCAACCTATTGGTTTAGCTCGGTGGAAACAAAATCCCTTTCCTCAGGATCTTCTCAAATAAAAATAGAAAACGAAGTAACTAGAAAGATTGTTATAATAACTCTCTTCTATAGGGATCATCTAGAAAGCGATTCAATTCATTTTGTCTCTATTCAGACAAGAAGCTGACATAGATGTTATGGGGTAGAATTTTTTTGTAATATTGTTCACATCCATAAAGGAGCCGAATGAAACAAAAGTTTCATATTCGGTTTTGAATTAGAGACG